AAAGAATCTCCGTTCCAGAACCGTACGTGAGATTTTCATCTCATACGGCTCCTCCCTTCTGTGCATAGTACTAAGAGGAATAATTCATGTAATAAAAATTTCACTATTCTCATTATGAACTGACAGGAGCTGGTATTTTTACAAGAAATTCCTAGCCAGCCTTCCCACAAGAGGTTTTTTCTTAACACCAATCATATTAGTGCTAGATAGAAATGGTAACTCCAAAGATTTCTTTGTACTCAACGCTTATGATTTACAGGAATTAGTCACTTCAACGGTCTTTGATGGTTATACGGGTACCAAAAGTACGAATGAGATGGATCTTTGTTTTCCTAACCATTCTTTTTCTTTTTAGTCCCGATACCAATAAGGAAAAGGGTTCTTTATAACAAAGTTTTTGTGTTGTTGATTCCTAGGTGTAGTGCTTTTTCCCCGATGCCACCTATTGGTACTAAATGAAGTAGTATTGACCTCCAATACAGAACCTATAGATGTAACCTTTCGCTCAATACTAAAATTGATAATTGAAGCATCTAAGGCTGCATCAATCGAGGATACACGACAGAAGGAATTGCTCTATCTCTAAACTTCACCTTCACCAAGCGTAGGTTTATTTCACTAATTTGTTTTTTTTCTATTCCTAACTACGTTCTTTTTTTCGTAAAACTGAGGGGTAAAAAAAAAACAAGAAAAAATCAAATCGCACCATCTCTGTAATAGGTAAATGCCTTTTTTTCTCCTGAAGTTGTCGGAATTATTCGTAATAAAATATTGGCTACAATTGAAGAGGTCTTATCAATAAAATTTCCATTTATTCGAGATCTAGGCATAATTAGCAATTCATTCTATAATTCTTCTCATCCCCTTTCGGGGAAAACGATCCCACAAAAAAAGGAATTGTACAGTACAAAATAACATAAAAAAAGACTTATTACTTATTGGAAAAAATGTGGTGTCTCTCTTTTGGACAAAGATGAAATGAAATAGTTGAATCAGATTAGATTTCATTACAATTTTGTAGTATACCAGTATACCGATAACTATTACTATATTCATCTAAGTTGAATAACCAAGTTTTCTATGGATTTTTCTAACTCGAGAATTTTTGATTTGGTTATGATCCAAAAAGGAAAAGAATAGAATAATCATTCAATCAAATTCAAATAATGTAACCATCCTTTTTGTTTGCATAACGTGTATGTGCCACACCATACAATTGAAATAGTTGAAATAAAAAGATTCATCGGACGATTCATGAATTCCATGGGTTAGCTGATGAAAGAAGTTGTTGTTGATAAATATGAAATTGAAAAAGAAATTTTTTTTTATGGAACCATCGCATCGGGCGGTCATACATGTACTACAATTCAGATAATTAAGATGAAGGACTCGCTCTTCATTCGGATTTTGGTCAAGAATAACATTCTGTAGGAGAGATGGCCGAGTGGTTCAAGGCGTAGCATTGGAACTGCTATGTAGACTTTTGTTTACCGAGGGTTCGAATCCCTCTCTCTCCGTTTCTTTTCATTCATCAACGTTACCTACTACAATGTATCAAAGAAAATAAGAATTGATATCATTATTTTAACGCCTTATTTAATAGACATTATCTATCCCTAATTAATACCTTAATACCTGCGAAAATACAAATAGAAATATCGTCTTGATATTGAAAAGAAGAAAAAAATCAAAAGAATTCTATTGCCGATACTTTTTTGATACGTGAATGAGACAGGGTACGAGGTACTCTATTTACTTCAGCGAAAGGAGTCAAAATTGGTATGAACCTTGCTTTTTTATTTTCGTTAGAATCAAGTCTGACGGGAATAATATTCTACGACCAACAACTCATTTATTTTCAGACCAATCCATTTACTATCTATTATTTGATTTACAAATCCTTTATATTGTAAGGAGTCAATAGTCAAATGGTTTGGCAATTCCCCGCGGGGGGATGAAACAAGATAATTTTGAATCAGAGTTTTCGATCTTTCTTTATCCTTCGTAGTAATAATATCTCGGGGTTTGCAACGATAACTTGGTATATCCACTATACGACCATTAACTAAAATGTGTCTATGGTTAACTAATTGTCTGGCTCCTGGAATGGTCGAAGCCATACCTAATCGAAAAAGGATGTTATCCAAACGCATCTCGAGTAGTTGTAGTAAAACCTGGCCTGTTGACCCTTTGGCTTTTCCAGCAATATGCATATATTTAAGTAATTGTCGTTCTGTCAGACCATAATGAAAACGCAATTTCTGTTTCTCTTCTAAACGAATACGATATTGTGATCTTTTTCCAGAGCGCAATTGGGTTTGAAGATCACTTCTGGATCTGGGTCTTTTACTAGTTAGTCCTGGTAAAACCCCCAGCCGGCGTATTTTTTTGAAACGAGGTCCTCGGTAACGAGACATAGAAAGGCTCCTTTTTGATTCACTTTTATTTGACAAAAAAATATAAAATCAGACTGAACTAAAGGATCAGCAAAGCAAAACTCAATTTACTAAAGTCCTACAAAACAGAATAAAATAAATTTGATCAATGAAATTTTATCAATATTCGGATTTTTTGTATATATAGGAAATTCAAGCGAAGGTTACGTTTTTCAATTTCTTCTGTAGAGATCTAATTGTTCTAGTCAACTTTTTTCTTTATAGCTATAGCTGCAAGTTATCATGACATAAAAGATCGGTGATCCGACATTTAGAGAAAGCGAGAGTAGAGATTTTAAATCATGTAAATAAAAAAATAGATAAAAAAAAAAAGAGCCGGCTATCGGAATCGAACCGATGACCATCGCATTACAAATGCGATGCTCTAACCTCTGAGCTAAGCGGGCGGATATAAGAGCAATAGTGTATAGGAATACAGGAAACTATCGGATCTTAGCTATTTCCTAGTGATTCTTATTCTTTTTTTTCTTTTCTTTATTGATTATTTCAATTTCTTCTATTTCTTAAATATTAGTTATATATTTTAGATTCTATTTAGAAAATAGAAAAGAAAACTATTTAGATCTAGATAAATTAGATATCTAAATATCTAAATAGAAATCTAAATTCAATTTCATATTCATATATATGAAATATGAAAAGAAAATATCAATGAAATTAGAATTCAAAATGAAAAGAATGAATATCGACCGTTCCACTATTCAAAACTACACTGTAAAAATGAAGGAGGAGGAAAGGCATATATATGTGGTATATATCTATCCATATTGAATTGCGGATAAATCAATGATAAAATCATTTTATATTGAAAAAATAGGGTTTATAGATGAAATGATATAATATAGAATAGAGGAAAAAAATAAAATAACAGCATACACTTTTTTTCAATATAGGAATCATTACCTAATGGATTCAAGAGTTCCAAGATAAATGAAAGAAGTGAATGGAATTAAAGCTGGATCCTTGTCTCAAAGGCTCAAAGGAAAGGGGGATATGGCGAAATTGGTAGACGCTACGGACTTGATTGGATTGAGCCTTGGTATGGAAACCTGCTAAGTGGTAACTTCCAAATTCAGAGAAACCCTGGAACTAAAAAAGGGCAATCCTGAGCCAAATCTTTGTTTCGAGAGAAAAAACGATGGAAAATGAGAATAAAAAGGGGATAGGTGCAGAGACTCAATGGAAGCTGTTCTAACGAATGAAATTGATTACGTTACGTTAGTAGCTAAAAGACTTCTATCGAAATGACAGAAAGGATACGTCTTATATACCTAAGACGTACGTATACATACTGACATAGCAAACGATTAATCACAACCCAAATCTTATATTGAATTCTATTCTGTATCTCTATATATTTAGATATGAAATTTGAAATTTATATATTTCTATATGAAAATAAAAATCTTTTCTTTCTTTCTATTAATTCTTTCTTTCTATTAATTTTATTTTTATTTTCTTTCTATTAATATTATATTATTTTTTATTTTTATTTTTCTATTAATATTCTATTATTAATATGAGTAATATAATAGTATGAGATAAGGATCTATAAGAAATCCTATATTTCTATTCTTTTTTCATTAGAATGATAGAGATTAAAAAGATATATGAAAAATTGAAGAGTTATTGTGAATCAATTCCAATTGAAGTTGAAAAAAGAATAGAATTCGAATATTCAATAATCAAATTATTCATTCCAGAATTTTTGATAGATCTTTTGAAATTTAATCGGACGAGAATAAAGAGAGAGTCCCATTTTACATGTCAATACCGACAACAATGAAATTTATAGTAAGAGGAAAATCCGTCGAATTTTTAAATCGTGAGGGTTCAAGTCCCTCTATCCCCAATAAAAAGCCCATTTTACTTCCTCGCTCTTTATTTATCCTCATCCTCTTTATTCATTTTTTTTCATCAGTGACTCAGTTTAAACAAAATTAAATATCTTTCTCATTTTATTCACTCTGTTCTTTCACAAATGGATCCGAATATAAATCCTCGTATCTTTTTCCAATCCAATCTCATTTGTTTTGTATAATACGATATGAAGATATATGTTCAAGGAATCTCCGTTATTGAATCATTTATAGTCTATATCTTTTTCCTTACATTTACAAAAAAAGTCTTCTTTTTGAAGATCCAAGAATTTCAGGGGCTAGAGCCAATTTGTTAAGATTTTCTTTTTTAGTTCTTTTCATTGACATAGATAGAAGTACTCTGCTAGGATGATGCACGGGAAAAGGTCGGGATAGCTCAGTTGGTAGAGCAGAGGACTGAAAATCCTCGTGTCACCAGTTCAAATCTGGTTCCTGACACGTGAATAATGTATCGGATAGATATTTCTTAATACCTCATACAAATGAAATTAATTCATTAAGACGGATCGGAATATATATTCTTTACTTTCTTTTTCATTTTTTTCTCTCTTTTTTTTTAGTCCCTCCGCAATACGAATGAAAGTCCAGTTACTTTTTTTGTTTTTCCTCTAGAAGTCTAGAAGAGGAATACCAAGATGCTCATTGAATGATAAAAAACCCCTTTTTTACTTATTTTACTTATATGACACGACTCCAGATTTCGTTTCAATTTCAATCAATGAGCATCTTGAAATTCATAGAAATTGGACGTAATAGAGTCTTTACTTAAAGGCCAGCCTATCCAACTTTCAGGCATGAAGATACGTTTAAGGCGAGGATGATTCTTATAAGAAATTACCAATATATCATAAGATTTCCATTTCTGAAAATCAGCACTTCTTCAAATTAAGAAAACTGACGGGGTTTGAGGATTACTCCTGAGAGCAAATACTTTTATGCATACCTCTTCTGGTTTATCTATACCATAACGTATTTTCGTAAGGTGATACACACTAGCTAAAAATCCGCCTGGTATCATAGGCACACTGGGAGCGTAAATAATTGTAACCATATACATATGAAATGACAGCAATGGAATTCCAATCCTCGGGAATTAAAGATCTATGAATTAACTAATGCTTGACTAGCCAATCAGATAAATGAACCTGCATCTTCTTCATCTCTCACACATTTCTCTTTGTATGAATATTTAACATTGACCAATGAATTTTTTAATGATTGACCGCTGTTTCTTATTTTGTACAAAGGAACCCTGCCTGATTCACAAATTCGTAGGAAGATTGGATTTGAAAAAGATTTCAAATCCAAAAGGTATCTCTGAAGTAGATGGTGATTTATAGAGTAATCCTTGATCATAATTTCCAGTATGAGTACTGTGTCGAAGGTCAAACTTGTGATTAGTAGTAAAACATCGATTTTCCTGTTGATATACGGTTCTATATCTTGGCACCAACCCATAATAATCAAAGTCGAATCGCGAGCCTATTAATGAAGAAAATTAAATGAAAAAACAACTGGAAACTGGAAAGTATTGACCAATTCGAGAGATCATTCGATGTAGCTGAAATAATTAAATTGGGGTTATTTGGTTAAGTAATGGAAACTCAACCAAATTCAGAAATGTTTCAATGTCATCCTTTCCTTCCCCTTTCTTTTGATTGTCTAAATATTCAGCTAAGACCATTCCAACGCTTCTTTTCGCCATGCATAAACTGAACCCACAATTGGGAATGAAAGCTTATAAGCTTCTATAAATAGAGATACACCCAATATATCAAAGCTCATTGTCCATGGATAATGAAAGACCGTTTCAACAGCAAAAAAAACAAAAACTAGAGCAAACATGTAATAGCAAATTCGGAATTGTACCCAAGCATCCCCATTGATTCTCTACCTGATTCATAACTAGTAAACTTTTCTGGACCTTCCCTAAAATCCCAGAAATGACAAATGTCAAGATAGGAATAACGCTTGATATGATATTATTAGGAATGCCCAGAAAATATCATATTCGTGAAATAGAAACATAAAACTATGAATGTGGAATAGGTTGAATTATTCCATTTGAATTGGAATTTTAAAATCATATAGAACTTTTTAGATGAAACAATAAAAGATTTTTGATCCGCATAGTTGAGAGTTTGTTTGCTGTAGGACATACCTTGTTTCAAAATTCATCTAATGTCATCCCACTTCTCTTTTTCTTTTTTTTCTTCTTTCAATTCTCTTTCTATATGTGATGTGTAATATAGAATGCTCTTATACTCTTATACTTAGTTTATACTTAATTACTTAATTTATACTTAATTACTTAATTTATACTTAATTATCTTATCTAATCTTATATATATTATATATATTTATCTATTTTTTCTATTTTTTCTATTTCATATTGATCTTATATCTTAGAAATAGAAAGTCAAAGTAAAGAATTCCCTATCTTATATTAACTTTTCTATTAACTTAGAATAATTATAGATAGTAATTAGAGTAATATAGTAAGAGTAATATAGTAAAGAAGAAATTCAATTTAAAAAGAAAAAGAATAAAAAGATGATAAAGAACATATGTAATTTCTTCATGAAAGTGGATGAAGAGAGATGGGTATTTGATCCGAGATTTGACAAATACCAATTAGGTCCGTTGGAATGAATTATTGTGTTTCTTTTATTGTTCCTACTACTACTCAAATTTCTATACAAAACAAAAATGGAATGTATTAGGGCTATACGGACTCGAACCGTAGACCTTCTCGGTAAAACAGAGAAAACTTATTATTATCGAAATGATTTGAACTGTTTCAAAGACCCAACATGCATTTTGTTGCATTGGGCTCTTTCATCAACTGATGTAAAAATCAGTTAGTCCACCATAGTTTTCTTTAGAGGAAGATAAGAAGATATTGAGATGGCTCCATGTGCTCTGATTCATTATTTGTATCCTGATCTAGGAGCAATACCAAAGTGTTTCAAAGAAGGGTGACCTTTATTTAGGTCTGCCTTCGGCCTAGATCAACCTAAATGAAATGCAGTCTCTATCGCTCCGCTGCAAGAGTAAAATATGAGACTTCATACACCTCAAAGCTCATAGGACGAAAAGAGGTTCTTTTGAGATCCTTATACTCATTATGCCTGGCATTGAATGGGCTGAGCATTTACCTTATA